ACGACAGAAGGAATTGATCTATCTCTAAACTTCACCTTCACCAAGCGTAGGTTTCTTTTACTAATTTGTTTTTTTTCTATTCCTAACTACGTTCTTTTTCTCGTAAAACTGAGGGGTAAAAAAAACAAGAAAAAATCAAATCGCACCATCTCTGTAATAGGTAAATGCCTTTTTTTCTCCGGAAGTTGTCGGAATTATTCGTAATAAGATATTGGCTACAATCGAAGAGGTCTTATCAATAAAATTTCCATTTATTCGAGATCTAGGCATAATTAGCAATTCATTATATAATTCTTCTCATCCCCCTTCGGGGAAAACGATCCCACAAAAAAAGGAATTGTACAGTACAAAATAACATAAAAACAGACTAATTGGAAAAAAGGCGGTGTCCCCCTTTTGGACAAAGATGAAATGAAATATTTGAATCAGATTAGATTTCATTCCAGTTTTGTAGTATACCAATGACTATTACTATTTCATCTAAGTTGAATAACCAAGTTTCCTATGGATTTTGATAACTCGAGAAGTTTTGATTTGGTTATGATCCAAAAAAGAATGGAATAATCATTCCATGATAAAATCAAATTCAAATAAACATCCTTTTTGTTTGCATAACGTGTATGTGACACACCATACAATTGAAATAGAAAGATTCATCGGATGATTCATGAATTCCATGGGTTAGCTGATGAAAGAAGTTGTTGTTGATAAATATGAGATTGGAAAAGGAATTTCTTATTATAGAACCATCGGGCGGTTATACATGTACTACAATTAAGATGAAGGACTCGCTATTCATTCGGGTTTTGGTCAAGAATAACATTCTGTAGGAGAGATGGCCGAGTGGTTCAAGGCGTAGCATTGGAACTGCTATGTAGACTTTTGTTTACCGAGGGTTCGAATCCCTCTCTCTCCGTTTCTTTTCATTCATCAACGTTACCGACTACAATGTATCAAATCAAAGAAAAATTGATATCATTATTCTAACGGTAAGACCCTGAATTTACATTTACTTATTTAATAGAGATTCTCTAGCAGCCCTAATCCATCCCTGTGATAGGTAAAATACAAATAGAAATATCATATTGATATTGAAAATAAGAAAAAAAGAAAAAGAATCCTATTGCCGATCCTTTTTTGATACGTGAATGAGACAGGGCACAGGGTACTCTATTTACTTCAGCGAAAGGAGTCAAAATTGGTATGAACCTTGCTTTTTTATTTTCGTTAGAATCAAGTCTGACGGGAATAATATTCTACGACCAACAACTCATTTATTTTCAGACCGATCCATTTACTATCTATTATTTGATTTACAAATCCTTTATATTGTAAGGAGTCAATAGTCAAATGGTTTGGCAATTCCCCGTGGGGGGATGAAACAAGAGAATTTTGAATCAGAGCTTTCGATCTTTCTTTATCCTTCGTAGTAATAATATCTCGGGGTTTGCAACGATAACTTGGTATATCCACTATACGACCATTAACTAAAATGTGTCTATGGTTAACTAATTGTCTGGCTCCAGGAATGGTCGAAGCCATACCTAATCGAAAAAGGATGTTATCCAAACGCATCTCGAGTAGTTGTAGTAAAACCTGGCCTGTTGACCCTTTGGCTTTTCCAGCAATATGCACATATTTAAGTAATTGTCGCTCTGTCAGACCATAATGAAAACGCAATTTCTGTTTCTCTTCTAAACGAATACGATATTGTGATCTTTTTCCAGAGCGCAATTGGGTTTGAAGATCACTTCTGGATCTGGGTCTTTTACTAGTTAGTCCCGGTAAAGCCCCCAGCCGGCGTATTTTTTTGAAACGAGGTCCGCGGTAACGAGACATATAAAGGCTCCTTTTTGATTCACTTTTCTTTGACAAAAAGATATAAATTCAGACTGAACTAAAGGATTAGCAAAGCAAAACTAAATTTACTAAAGTCCTACAAAACAGAATCAAATAAATCTTATCAATATTCGGATTTTTTGTATATATAGGAAATTCAAGCGAAGGTTACGTTTTCCAATTTCTTATGTAGAGATCTAATTGTTCTAGTCAACTTTTTTATTCATAGCTATAGCTGCAAGTTACCATGACATAATAGATGACATAATAGATTGGTGACCCGACATTTAGAGAAAGCGAGAGTAGAGATTTTCAATCATGGAAATAAAAAAATCGATAAAGAAAAAGAGCCGGCTATCGGAATCGAACCGATGACCATCGCATTACAAATGCGATGCTCTAACCTCTGAGCTAAGCGGGCGGATATAAGAGCAATAGTGTATAGGAATACAGGAAACTATCGGATCTTAGTTATTACCTAGTGATTCTTCTTATTATTTCATTTCATTTATTGATTATTTAAATTTCTTCTATTTCTTAGTTATTAGTTAGATATTTTCTATTCTATTTAGAAAATAGAAAAGAAAACTATTTAGATCTAGATAAATTAGATTTAGATATCTAAATAGAAATTCAATTCCATATTCATATAATCTAATTCATATCATATATAATAATATAATTCATAAATAATCTAATTCATATCATATATATATTTCATATCATATATATATATATATGAATATAATGAATATAAATGAATATATAAAAATAAAAATGAATATATGAAAAGAAAAATAGGAAATATATGAAAAGAAAATATCAATATATCAATCAAATTAGAATTCGAAATGAAAAAAAAAGAATGAATATCGACCGTTACACTATACCAAAACTTACTGTAAAAAGGAAGGAGGAGTAAAGGCATATATATATATGTGGGATATATCTATCCGTATTGAATTGCGGATACATCAATGATAGAATCATTTCGTATTGAAAAAAATAGGGTTCATCCAATAGAGATGAAATGATAGAATAGAGGGTGGGCAAAAAAATAAAATAGCAGCATACACTTTTTGATATAGAAATCATTACCTAATGAATTCAATAGTGCCAAGATAAATGAAAGAATTACAACTGGATTCTTGTCTCAAAGGAAAGGGGGATATGGCGAAATTGGTAGACGCTACGGACTTGATTGGATTGAGCCTTGGTATGGAAACCTGCTAAGTGGTAACTTCCAAATTCAGAGAAACCCTGGAACTAAAAATGGGCAATCCTGAGCCAAATCTTTTTTTTGTTTTTTTGAGAGAAAAAATGATGGAAAATGAGAATAAAAAGGGATAGGTGCAGAGACTCAATGGAAGCTGTTCTAACGAATGAAATTGACTACGTTACGTTAGTAGCTAAAAACCTTCTATCGAAATGACAGAAAGGATCACCTTATATGCGCCTAATACGTACGTATACATACTGACATAGCAAACGATTAATCACAACCCAAATCTGATATTGAATCCTATTCTGTATCTCTATATATGAAAAATATGAAAATAGAAATCTTCTATCTTCTATATAGAATATATATATATATATATTCTATTATCTTAATTATCTTACTATTATCTTATATCTTAAGAATTAGATTAAGAATCTATATATTTCTTCATTTTATTATTCTAAGTATTATAGAATCTAATAATAGAATACTATTTCTATATGATTTTCTATATTCTTTATTTCTTTCTTATTTATATTACTCTTAATATGAGTAATAGTATGAGATAAAGACCTATATAAACCCTCTATTAATTAGAATCATAGAGATCAAAAAATATATGAAAAATTGAAGAGTTATTGTGAATCAATTCCAATTGAAGTTGAAAAAAGAATCGAATTCGAATATTCAGTGATAGTGATAAAATGATTCATTCCAGAGTTTGATAGATCTTTTGAAGATTAATCGGACGAGAATAAAGAGAGAGTCCCATTTTACATGTCAATACCGACAACAATGAAATTTATAGTAATAGGAAAATCCGTCGAATTTTTAAATCGTGAGGGTTCAAGTCCCTCTATCCCCAATAAAAAGCCCATTTTACTTCCTCGCTCTTTATTTATCCTCATCCTCTTTCTTTTTTTTTCATCAGTGGCTCAGTTTAAACAAAATGAAATATCTTTCTCATTTCATTCACTCTGTTCTTTCACAAATGGATCCGAATAGAAATACTCGTATCTTCTTCCAATCCAATCTCATTTGTTTTGTATAGTACGATATGAACATATATGTTCAAGGAATCTCCTTTATTGAATCATTCATAGTCCATATATTTTTCCTTACATTTCCAAAAAAAGTCTTCTTTTGGAAGATCTAAGAAATTCAGGGGCTAGGTCCAATTTGTTAAGATTTTATTTTTTAGTTTTTTTTCATTGACATAGATATAAGTACTCTGCTAGGATGATGCACGGGAAATGGTCGGGATAGCTCAGTTGGTAGAGCAGAGGACTGAAAATCCTCGTGTCACCAGTTCAAATCTGGTTCCTGACACGTGAATAATGTATCGGATAGATATTCATACCTCATACAAATGAAATTAATTCATTGAGACGGATCGGGATAGAGATTCTTTACTTTCTTTTTCATTTGTCTTTTTTTCCTCTCTGTTCATACTTTTCTTATTCCAAAAGTATGTGAGATTTTCGTATATATCTCAAATCTAATAGCTAAAAAAAATTAGCTAAAAGGATTCAATCAAAGAGTGGAAGGATAGGAATAGAAAGGATGTATTTCAGACACAGTACAAAGAAACTCCGATTCTTATCATCTTGCATTTCTTCATTTCGTCTCTTCTGTCTTTTCTTTCAAATTTCATATTTTTTTTGTCACTCTTGCTCAAGTTACTTTCTGGGGTCCCCACTAAGTGATGCGCGCGGTACAAAGTTCATGGTGCAGAATTCTTTTGAGTCATCCTATTTTTTCTGCTCATACGAAATGTATATTATATCTTCCCAATTGGGGAATAGCAATGAGAGCCTCTTTTTCTTTTTTTCTTTTAGCCCCTCCCTCCACAATACGAATGAAAGTCCAGTTACTCTGTTTCATCTAAAAGGGGAATGCCAAGATGCTCATTGATTGAAATTGAAATGAAATCTGGAAT